AGCGCCATCTCATGGATGGGAGTCTGAATTCTTTTATTCAATAATTAAACCAGCACGATAGACAGTCAGACATTTACCAGGAATTCTACCGCTCGCTACTTTACGGACGAAGAATTCCCCCGTGCAAATGGCTTGCCGCTACCCTAATGAAAAAGCGTGAGGAGAATTCATGGAGATGGAGTGGATTTCTTTGTGACTCGATATGTTATCAAATTTGAGAGAAAGTCCCCTGAAGCGGTTGAGGGGCAGCTGACCGAAAGGAAAGCGGGTAAACCGCCACTGTATTTAACATTGGACCGGGACACACCTCTGTGCGCCCTGGCCGGGCTGACAGGTTTTTGGCGCCAAAAAGTGAGGGAGAGAGAGATCTCGTTAGTCCAGGTATGATTGCCGCGGGTTGTCGTCGGCCCGACGGACTTTGGGAGGGAAAGGTAAAGCTGGCGGAGACCCCAGCTTAGAGTGACTGCCCGAGAAGGTCAGTGAGGTTCCAACTGTAGTGAAATGAAGGATCTTTCTTAAAGTTCACTATGGTTGGAAGAAGACAGGCGGGAGTGAGCCGAGCGAGAGCAAAGCTAGTTCCAGTGGTGGGCTGTCGGTCTGGTCCCATTTTAGACATAGTAAGAAGAGTAGCAATGCTAGATTAAGAAGGAAGGGGTCCAGAACTCTGCCCTAAGCATTGAGCTTACGCGAACCAAGCTGCGAAAAAGACTTTTTGGGTAGCCTTCCATGCCAAGCCAGCACATGGACCGGATTGGTACTCGAAGGGGTTACCCTTCCTCGGCCCCTTTCTTCTGTCTTTGACTGACCTCAAAAAAGACAACAAATAAACGGATACGTGTCACCAAAGCAACACTTTCAGGATTAATTACAGGCCATGGTGATCTTCGATCTCCACCATTGGCTTGACCTGAGGCATCGGGGACTCACCACAACCTCATGCCCATCCAGAGCAGCACACGTTCCTTCCATCGTCTGATCTCCTCCTGAGACTTCTGAGCCTCCTAGGATACTGTCGTAAGCCGCAGCCACAGGATTAATATGTGGAAATGGCAAGTACACACTGTGCACCACGATCTTGACGTTGCGGATGACGTCCGGCACCTTAATCCTCACATAGTTAATCCTCATCGGCGCCGAGGTCAAACCTCCACCGGCACCTGAGGTTGTGATAAGCAGCGGCCTCGTTCCAATGTCGGCGGAGCAGTCCCCACCGGAAGCTTCTCCAGATCCGCGATCGACAAGAAATGGTTCGGCACAATGTGGAACCTGACGTTGCTGATATGATATAAGAGTGAGAACCGGAGAAGATCGAAAGGTCGTCAACGGCGAAGACCGTCATATTGTATTGTTAAGAGTCACAAGCTCGGCGTACTTCACCTTCATAGCGAGGGCTAGGATGCTGAAGCCATTGTTACGGAGCCGGAGCATGGCATCTCTGAGCATCAGGCGCATGATAGCAGGCTGCACTGAGCCGGAAGTCTGGATATGTTGACCAGAATGATGATCTGGATGGAACGGGAACGAGAGCGAGGTCATCCTCTCCACGTCGTTAGAGCTATCCGGCACGTTCTAAGCGCAAGGAAGTCCTACTCTACTATTACTGTCTATGCGGAGGGTGATAAAGACTCATTTCCTTCTTTCCGTTTGGTTAGCGGTCAGTAGTAACTAGAGCCCACGGCAGGTGCCGCAGACCGTAGAGAGAGTTTTAGTTCAGTTCGCACCGTCAAGCGCTAGTGAAAGTCAGTTTCGGTTAGCGGGACAGCTGGAAGTCGAGGGTGACTTTCAAGCAATAAATAGGCACAGTTGGAAAGCGATGCGCTCAAGCCTTTATGGATAAATAGGTAGTACAGAAACTCTTCTTTGCGGTGAGCGGTACGTCTAAGTTCCGGGAGTCGCAGATCCATTTTTCTTCCGGTAGTGGAAGGCGAGATGTAGGCCTATCGAAAGTGAAGCTACAAAAATACACTCCGATTTTCGTTATTAAAGCGGTATCCTAAAAGGGAAGGAAGCCCTTTAATGAAAACCGGACCTGAAGAGACGTAGGCCGAGACTAGAGTCCGATCCGAACCTTCACTTTCACCTGAAACCTCGATGTTTAGTGAAGAACAACCAACATGCGAATGCGATTTTGAAGGTTTCTTTTGCTTGCGATCAATCTAGTGAGCTCTTTCAAGCCCATAGTAGGGCTTTAGGTTCAGACTGAAATCTTTTTCTTTTCGGGCCTTAGTCGAGGGAGGAGAGCGAAGCGAACAAAAGAGGAGGAGGGCGCTAGGCGGTGTCAAGAGCTTGATAGTAGAATAGGTAGAGAAAAATTCGACTCGTGATTTTCAATCAATCAAGGAATGGTTCCAGGATCCTGGTAAACAGGAATGGAGCTTTCGAAGGCAGGCGTAGATCCATTACGCACCGACTCTCACATGGTGGCAGCGTATGGGGTTTTGTATCACGGAACAAGCTACTTCTATCGGTCTAGTCCGATAGAAAGACGTGGGCTAGTTTGTCGAGAGAGGCGTTCGTATTCGACGTGAGTCGGTGGATTCGCCCAACCGGGCATAGAAAGTTCTAGAACGAATCTGGTGGGTTGGGATTCTTCATTGGTCTTCCAATTTCATCGCCGCATGAACGAGACCCCGGATTAAATATAGCGTCCGGTCGTGATTCAGTTGTCAAGATCGAGACACACGTCGTAGTTTCTCCAACCGGACGGGGAATTATACTCAAGGCAGGCGCTCAGTAGGCCATTCTCAAAGCAGACCCACGGGTGTAGCATGGTCGTCAGCTCATCCCTAACTATAGATAGAGCAGTCGCCAAATCCAATCCACATGAGAGATGAGGAACCGTTAGGACGAGGGAGAGAATCGGGCGAAGGAAAGGATGAATTCCTAAATGCAGTAGTGTTTAGAAAGTTTCCCTCAATGGATATAGTCCAATGACTAAGCAAGAGCTGACGATTGAACTAGCAATAGCAAGCAAGTAAAGTATTCAATAACCCTAGGAATGGAAAGTGAGGATTGAACTAGCAGGGTTCTATCAATGAAATCAGAATCAATCTGGAATTGTCTAGCTTAGCTATAAAGTGCAATCAATCCAAGAGCAATCCCTGCGCCTTAGTAATGATTGACTGAGAGTCACTAATAAACCTACTCACTCGAAAGTAGCCTTGTCAACTGACTATTAAACCCTCCATTCACAAGCAGTTCTCCAAGACTTCTGCCTTTCCTACTCCCATCCAGTAGAGCAATTGCATGTAAAGTCCAGCATAAAGGATTGGGCGTCCAAGCTTGACTAAGAAGAGGGAAAGGTTGAGCTAAAGCGATGTAGAGTTGGCTAGCAATATGGACTAATCTCAGCAACTCAGCAAGCAAGAACTGTTAGGTGAACTCTTTATTCTATAATATATAGAAAGAAATTCAATTCAGCCTTACGTTAGCGATGAAGCTAGCTTTGAGCTTAGATGGAAGGAACAAGGAATACAAAGGAAGAGTAAAGGGAGAGGTGAAGAAAGGCCTGTAGGCGAAGGGGAAGTTATTGCTAACGATGGTATTCATATCGCTGAGTTGGAACACGAAGCAAGCTTTTGGATTAAGTGAAGGCGTGAGGTATCGAACACAAGCTAAGGGTTAGTAAAGTGGCTCAGGTATAGAAAGTTACCTACTACAAAGAGTACCATAGCAATGAAGAGATAGAGATCGTCTATGGATAAGGTTGAGCTAAGCGAGGTAGACTTTACAGACTCTGGATGATCCTATGCTTAATACATTCTCCAATTCAAGTGAGATGCCGAAGGCAAAGTACTTTAAGAAGGGAAGAGCTTGGCCTAGAATGAGCAAGGGATAGAGATGATGGTATGAATGCTTTCATCAACAGAAGTTTCATCCTCGGATTCCTACCGACCCACCTCAGACTTATTCATCATCGTTCTGGTACTGGCCGGCCTAATGCTTTTCCCTCTCCTATCAAGGAATAGGCATAAGTGACTTGCTCAAAGTAGAATGTCATATGATAAGATGTTTTCAGAATCCTCCCGTTGATGCATTGCTTAGCTAATTTAGTCTCTGTTCTCATCGCAGCTCTGGTTGAATGGAAGGGAGGTAGGCCTAATTTAGGAGTGTACCGATGTTAACGATGGTGGTGATGGTGACCAACAAAGGCATGCTTTCTTCCTCCAATCGAGAGCCTAATCTTTCTTGGCTTAAATCAGATTCCAAAATCAAATGAGAGAAGAGCCATAGTAAGTGGTCAGCATAGAATGAGCCTTCTTTCTTCCTACCTTTAGCATTACCATTCTCTCATCGATTACTGCAAACTCTACCCTTCTCAGTAAACTTCTAGCTAGTGAATCTTACCTACTATTCTATTTTAGTGAAGGGAATGCTCTAGCCTCTCTGCAAACCTGCACTGTCCCGGGTCTCTCAATCTTCCAATCCAGCCTCCTTTCTAGATATAGACCTGAGTGGCCTTTTTCCTTCTTATTCAATTAATTACTAGGCTTGGTCTAGCCAGCTTTCCCTTCAAAGGTAGCTATGGAGGAAGGCTGACGGATAGTGAATTGGAAGTAGGATTACTAAGTACTTCCATAGTAGAGTTATGGCTTAAATCATGTTAGGATCTTGATCTGGCTAAAGAATGAATCTTTCATTTTATAAGGAATAGAGAATAAGGACTAGGGAGGGGCCTTATTTAGGAAGAGGCTAAGGATTCTGGGAATAAGAAGAGGGCTAAGCAAGTTCGTAGCCGTCTGGAAGGAAAGCACATCAACCGCTAGCACAGGAAGCAATTAATTGAGGGTTGAAAGGGCACTTTCAGAGTCGCAGCTGGGGAAAAAGAAAGCCATATGATCAGCTTTGGTAAACTAGCAGGAGAAAGCAAATTCCCCTTATTCAGCGGATTAGGCTTCGTAAAGAGAAGGAAGGACTTTCTCGGTTTAAGTACTAAATGAAGAATAATAAATAAAAAAAAGCCAGAAAAAATCGGGCTATCTGAGACAGTTTAAGGGTATTTCTGTCTTAAGAGACCTAATTTGAACTAAGTTTTGCCGTAAATCGAGGTAGACTCTTTTGACCTTCCCCTCCCTCTCTCTCTTCTCTCTGAAACTCCCTTTATTAAAATTTAAGCATCAAAAGACGATTACCTGTGGTCTCAGCTCCACCATACCTGAAAAGGTTTCAGTGTAGTTCCTATTGAGTCAGATCAGGGATTCTTTATCTTTAGAAAAGGAAGATCATCTGTCCTTCAATCCCATTCGTACCTTCTTATTATAGGTCTTATGAAATTGAAAACAACTTCTTCTTATTAACTGTGCACAACCCCTTCGGATTCCACTTGCAAACGAGACCTCCGCACCAGGGGCCCACTGCTCTTCCTCGACGTCCCACAGCGTATTCTGTAACAACCGATTCTAAAACATTTCCTGAACCACCGCTTACGGCTATTTGAACAATGGATATAAAACCAACTGCGGTTACGTGGAAAAGACCATAAAAAGCGGCACCGGCTACTCGAACATTAAGAGCAGATTGGACTGGATGCCTCTTCCTTGCTTTGCTTATGGCTTGGCCAATTGACATTGTCTTCGATCGAGTGCTCTTATTTCACAACGATAGGTGGGTTACCCTTTCTTTGAACCTTGTCAATGATCGAACTTAAAACAACGGGCGGCCTACTTCCTTTCGGTCAGCTGCCCCTCAACCGCTTCAGGGGACTTTCTCGTCTGAAAATTGCACGCTCGTGGAAATAAATGGTATTTATTCTTTTCCCTGCCATTCCTTGCGTAAGAGTGCTTCTGTAACATGCTCACGCCGAAAGTCATTAAAATAGGTTTTAGTCTCATTATAAAAGCGACTGAAAACGCCATGCTGCATAATATCTCTCTCTATTTCGAGCATTTGCTCACCCCCATAGCGCTCTTCTAACATTTCGACTAAGCGTTCCGTCTGGAACCCACCAGGGAGACGCATTCCTTCCTGTCTCCTCAATTCCCGGATGTGTTCCCCGATTCGCTCGTGGGACTTGAGAATTTCTCTGCTCGTTGCTAATTGGCTTCGACGATCGAGCTCATTCCAAAGTTGATCCTGGGTAACATCCCCTTCGGGTATTTCCTGGGGGGTCAAGACCTTCACGGACCACCAACCCAATCCTACCTTAAAACCCAGGTTTATTTCGAGGACGTGATCTAGCTTGTTTTCCTGCCAAGAGGCCTGCTTGGTTCCCGGTTTCCCGTTCTCTTTGTCTAAGGCTAAGAATTCTATTGTCATTTTCTCCCTATAATGGAGCTCTAGTTACTATCATACCATCGAAATAGACAAGAGTTTTGGTATATCTTCAATCAAGTATAAATGTTTTCTATAAAGTAAAAGAAAGAAGTAACCCTCCCCTAAGGTAAAAATCATGCTTTTAAAATGCAAGGCAAATAGTTAGTATCCGGGCTTGCACCCCCTAGAATTCTTTATCTCACTCGGTACCTTGCTTGACTTGAGGGCACGGCACTTACTTGCTAGTAAAAGTCTTCATAAGAAATCACTATTCTAAATGTCTCCTTATGGTTGAGTGAGGTGGGAGTCCCTCTTTATAACCCAATAACATAACCCTCTCCCCAAGGGTTAGGCCTATTCGAAAGAATAAGTTCTTTCACAGGTATGGAAGAGTAGGAGGGGTAGGCCATGGGCTTTGCTTAACGAATTGATTTTCGTTTGTTTCCCTTTCCCCTGTAGTGAAGCAGGAACTCAGAGTAACATTGCTATCTAATCGATTTTCGAAAGAGCAAACTTCATTCATTGAACGCAAGTAAGCGATAGGCGATGTGGCATACCGTTTGGCACTACCTCCAGCGCTCTCCAGAGTTCACAAAGTATTCCACGTATCCATGCTGAGGAAATACGTACCGTCGCCAGAGCATATCTGGTTGAGAGAGGATGTGGTTGTAGATAAGAAATTCACTTATGAAGAACGCCCGGAGAAGATTGTTGACAGAAAGGATCAGGTACTCAGGACGCGCACAATTCCATACGTCAAAGTTCAGTGGAGGAATCATTCCGAGCGCGAAGCTACATGGGAACTAGAGGAGAAGATGCGGGAGGAGCACCCTCACCTTTTCGACACGCCAGGTAAGAGTTTTGTCCTCAAAACTCACACTTAATGATTTGAATCGATGTGGATATAGTCTCGCACCTTTCTTTCGGTTTTCCAAGTATCTCTCCCTCGGTATGGTCGTTCCCTTGGACCCTAACCTAACATAAAGGGTCGTGTGCCATCCCGCTTCTGCCAGAATCGAAGCCAATACGTGGACGCTTAAATGATTTGGTTCACGTCTTTCAATGCCTTAAGTTAGTTATTTTCTTACCCGAGTGACAGAATTCCAGAGTTCATTCCTAAACCGGAAAGATCGTACCAAACTAAAAGAGAGTCTACCAAACCCAAACAAGGATCTTCCCAGCCTTCCACCAAAGCCACAACACTTCCTGTATCACCATCTCCGCTCACAGAGGGATAAGCGGCTGAAAGGCAAAGATAAGAACTGCCTACTCAATTACAACTAACTAACCGCCTGAGCGAATTGCCGATCTCTTTCCCAAGGGATGATCTTCCTTTCATTCAGAAAGGCCTCCATCTTGCATTTTCACGCGCTCAATCGGAATTTGTTAGGTAGATGTGAGGAAAGAGCAGTGCTTTATTAATAGTCGTGGGGGTCTGTAGGCCCCATTGTCTTGTTGTTGTGTAGCTACTATTTTCGAGTGTTGGAGCTGAGCTGATTGGAGCTCGGGATTTCCTTAAGCGAGTTCAAGGAAGTGACGTGAAGGTAACCTTAGGTAAGGAGCTGACGAGAGAAACAGGTCTCCACGTCTTTTGGTAGTGGAGGAAAGAAGGCGGACTTAATTGAGTTGTGGTCTTTCTTTCTTGTTGGGGGGCTCTAGTAAGGTATGGGGCTTTCAAAGGGGGGAAATTCACCCAGTCTAAGCCAGGCAAGCAATGCAAAGCTAGACGAACCCAGACAGAGAAAGATCGGGCTTTGGAAGCGGGATGACATACGGACTATGCACAATTCCGTCACGTGCGGGTAGACCAGAACGTAGACCTGTCATTCCTTAACCGGGATGGTAAGGCCCTTGAAGCTGAATTGGATCAAAGGCTGCGCATCTCGCACCTTGCTACTTCTTTCGTAACAAAGCGAATGAGTAATCGAATGCCCTAGCCCGAAGAAGCTGCTTGAAACTGTCCTGGAATCCCTACTCGCCCATGTCGGGATTCAACCTAAGGCTTGTTCGAAGTCCGAATGAATGGATAATACATACATAAAGAATATGAAGCACAATCTCCAACTCTTAACCGGTGGCATCTTTGCTTGTTCCTGATGCTTCAATTTATGTAGGGCTCCGTCCCGGAAGTGGACTTCTCTTCTCCTTTCGTTCTCTTCCTTCTTTTTTGGTTAGATATTAATACATAGTAGTACTCAAAGAGTCTTTGTCAGTACGGAAAGCTAGTCTGATTCTTTTGAATGAATAGCATTTTTTTTTCCTATTACTTTCTTTTTTGATACTCCCTTCGCGGATCTCCCCTCTTATCCAATCAACCAACTGTCCCAGGCCGGGAAATAGCGTTCCCGGAAGAAGCTTTCGCCGCCCCTAGCTCTTAGCTGTCTCCTTTTAGTCAGAGGTCAATAAACTGGAATTCGACATCAATGGAGAAGAAAGCAGACTTGTTCGCTCACTCTTCTTGCCAAAGTGATTGATCTCTCTTTATTTTCGGACGGGTATTCCCGCCGAGGAGACCCGCCCCGACCTTGATTAGCTCACTCTTTTATTAGCTGGTCTTTGCTTTCCTGTGAACATTCTCTTTCTAGATAGAACTGGTGTGCACCAGAGCTGGAGCAATTCATGGAAAGCATCCTTATCAGACTGATTAAAGAACGGAGAGTCTCATCTCCTGGGGCCTGACCCTGTGATGTAGAATCCTTTGCTCTTTCACGCATTGATCTTGATTCGGGTTTCAATTCATTTCTTTCTCAGCCTTGCACCCGGTAATAACGGAACTTGAAGTCTTGCTCGTCTCTTTCATTGACCAGGAAAGGATTCTCAGTGATAGGAGGACACTCTATCAAAGGCCTTGATCCAGCTCTCGCTTCTGTCTCAACTACAGGCCTTCACTCTACTCTCTCGTTCAGATCCTCCGTTCTAGGTCCAGGCATACGCAAGGATGGGAAGGAGACCACAACTCCAGATCGATGTCCCAGGTCAGGTTACCACCCCTCTCTCTATCGCTCTCTCCCTCGGCATACAATCAATGGGCACAATCAAATTCTGAAGTGGATTCAAAAACTAGAAAGCCTTAAGATCTTCCCTCTCCTGACCATGAGGAACGAGTGAATGAAAGCATAAATACGGGCTCTCATGGATTAGTCGTCATGAGGCCCTCTTGATAATCTTTGTCTTTTGAGATCTTCCCCACATAGGGATGCTATTCTTGCAAATGCTTACTGCCCAACAACATCTTTTCGAAGCAAACGGAGCTCACCGATATCAAGTTTGACTTCCGCCGAATACGAAAGGTAAAAAGCAAGTCAATCTATTAGCCATCTCCCTTCGGCTCCTCTTTAGATCGTGGACTCGGGCTTTTTAAGGGAAGCACTTCGTTCCACTCGTTCTAGACATACTCTAAACTCCTAACAAGAGAAAGAAGGAAAACAAGGAGTAAACAAGAGCTACAACAACTAGAGTGTCAAGGCCAGGAGGAGGCAAGGGAAGTTTCTTTTGGGAAGCAAGCCCCTCAACTTATCCGCTTATCGGAAAGAGCAGGGACCTACTACCTACAGGCAGAGACAGGACAGCAAACTTATGGGCACCATTTTGTAAGTCATATCTATTCTTTGCTCGTGAAGTCTACGAAGCGAGCCTTCACTGGGGAGATAGCGACCTCTTCAACTCCACTACTACTACCTGTACTCAATCAAGTACAAGTAACAAAAAAAAAGACACTATTAATACAAGAAAAAAGGAGGTATTTTTCTTTTTGGAAGCGAAGCGACCTAGTCGAGCTATTGTCAAGTTAAGCAGTTCCTCTTGTCGAGCTAGACTCTACTCGCGCTATAGTCGAGGAAAGCTCGCGCGTTATTCGTGTTAAGCTGTCGAGTTAACTAGACTCGAGGAACTAATCCTTTAGGTTTAGGCAACTCCTCCTCTCTGAGAAGAGGACACTTACTTAGTTCAGTGCAACAACAAAAGAAAGGACCCTTACCCCTCTATATCCCTTTTGGGGGGAAGATCAAACTCTTTAACTCAATCTACTACTACTGTTCTCACTCATTGACATAAGTAAAAGCTACCAGTTCCTTACTCAAAGAACTCGTACCGGTACTCTTGAGTTCACAACCCTAAAAACCTTAGATTGGAGTATAAACTCGATCCTACTAATTACGTAGAACCATGAACCATCGATCGAGTGAGTTCGAGGTGGTTCATGCTTTCTATATAAGTCGCTGTACGCTAAGGCAAAGGTTGTAACCATGCGTCATGCGTGCCGTAAGCGGGCTCTGGTGGGGGAACCCGTAGGAAGGGGGGACGACCCGCCGAATTCACATCAGAAATCGCCATAACACAAACGAAATCTTGAATTGCGTATAGAAACAAAACGAACCACTTCTATTCTCGGAGCTGAGGTATATGAAGAATGGCTTTTTGGTCCCTTTCGTCCAGTGGTTAGGACATCGTCTTTTCATGTCGAAGACACGGGTTCGATTCCCGTAAGGGATGGCTACTCTTTCCCGGCCGCTTTCAGTTAGTGTTCATTGCTGAGTGATCGCTCGCTATCTGGCTGGAAAAGGTGGTCCGGAAGCTTTCTCTCTCCCAGCAAGCAAGACGAGATCACCACTTCTCTCAGTAATGGACTTCCTTTCATTCTTCCTTAGCCTATGATGTCCTATCATAGATTATCGAACCTCCGACAGACAGAATCCCCATGCATGCGTTCTTTCTCTCCTCCCCCCAGCCATACATCTCTTTTTTTTTCTTTTGGCCGTTTTTGTTAGGCATTGAACCCCACCTTAGGTGCTGAGTGGTGTCCTCCCCTCCCTAATACCTAAAAAAAGTTCCGTCTATGGAGCCTAAAGCTTAAACCATGGCAGTAAGCAGTAAGTTGGCCTAGTCTCTTGCCCAGCCTTCGCCTTCTTCAGTGGCCAAGTTGAAGCGTTCAACGGCCTACCACCTTTCTTTTTCAAGGTTGAGCTTGTTCAATTGAAGCTAATGCTATGCAGCCCTTCCCTTGTTCAAGAGAAGGCGAGGACTTTCTTTTAGCTACCGGCCCAAACAAAAGAGATTAGCCTCTTGATCGATCGATTGATTGGATTGCAGTACGAAGGGGTTTAAGAAGGAGGCATTGGAGAGAAGTAGGCACGGTGGCCAACCAAGGCAGTGAAATCGAGACAATCAATCGGAAGAGGGTTTAGTTAGGAGTCCGGGTTCCATCCTATAAGTTGAAGGAAGGGAGCAAAGGAAGTTCTCTTTGCCCTTAGTCTTGGGTTCAGTGAATAGGGAAATTAGGTTAGTCTTATTCCCTAGCTGAGTGAATAGGCCGATATTTCGTATAGTGATAACGCTTTCTCTTTCTTATAGGGGTCTATTTTCTCTGACTTGACTCAGCTTGACCTACTTGACTCAGCGGTTAGAGTATCGCTTTCATACGGCGAGAGTCATTGGTTCAAATCCAATAGTAGGTAAGGCCGAAAGCCCTGCTTTTGCCAGCATGACAGCAAGCACGGACTGGCGGAGTCAACTGAATGACCAAAGCATCGGTTGCTTCCACTTGTGGCCTTCTTCGACCGCCTTGACACCTTAATCTCAGGGAACCCCCTCTCCTCTCTTCTTCTCTTCATGTATGTATGTATGTGGGCTGCCTGCCCCGTCCCGAATAGACGAACAGGAACAAGCTGAAGAAAGGCGCGAGAGAGAGTTTATACTCAATGCACCTCCCCTCTTCCACAATTAGGTGAAGACCTGGGGGCCGGAAACCCCAACGGGAAACCTTTCACCGCGCCACACGATTCTTTCGCGAAGCGCTCTCTCAGACGCACTCCTGCCTCCGCAAGCAAAGAGGTTTCAAAGATACCAGGCGACCAAGTGAAAGTGAACAGCCCCGAGCAAATCTTATAGAGAGCGTACCCGTTGTAGCCAAACAAAAAAAAAGAAATGAACAGCAGCATCTATAGTTGTGGACAGTCAAAAAAAGAGGTTCTTCGAAGCTGTGCTAATGGTGGTCAAGGATAAGGTACTAGTTTCAGTGGGAGACATTAAGTCTGCATGAGAAATCTGGGAGACTCCACAGAGAATGTATGAGTCAGTGACAATGGTAAACATGAAGTTTCTTCGGCAACGGTTTTTTCCAAGCAAGATGCAAGAGGGGACGAGCGTGTCTCAGCACTTAGACAAGATGGAGAAGATTCTCAAAGAATTTTGAGCAGTTAGAGTAAAAATGACTGATCGTGATTAGTGACCGGGAAGTCTGCTGAAGTCGTTTGAGTCTTTGACAACCACTCTATCCCGTGAAACTCCTCCTTTAACTATGATTGATCTGACCATTTTCTTTAGGCAGAAGCTGAAGATTTGAACAGCAGTCTGAAAAGAAAAGACTAATGCTGCGCAAAAGAATATGTTTCAAAAGAAGAAAAAGCACTGAGTGCAGAATAACCTGAAAAACATATAGTGTTGGTCCTTCAATGCTAGAAGAAAGGTCACTTGACTTTTGAGTGCCCATAAAAGAAAGGCAGAATTTTGTGCAGATATGATTGAAGAACTAGTCCCCTATATGCCCCTTTATCATCTTCAATTCTGATGCGTAAGCAAAAGAATTGAAGATGATGTCAACTCTTCAAGGTGTGCTTTCCCCAAGTTTGTCAGGATCCTCTACATCTGTTCAGTCCTCCTCGAGTGTACATTCAATGTCCAAAAGCTTGCTGGTCCTGCTGCGAAGTTTACCACTCCGCTAACGCTATGTGATCCGGTCAAGGTATGAAGTAACTCGACCAACGGGAGAGGGGAATCGAATGGTCTTTTTCAACTTGACAATCCCTTTCCATATCATTATATAGGCATATATAGGATTCACGACTGACGACGCCCTGTGTACTGTAAGCAAGTAACTCCACCAAGAGAAGTGCGAATCCACCAAGGGCATCCCCAGTAGCATTAAGTTATATGCAAATGACAGCCAAGGAAGGAATTGGGCCGGTAAAGAAGACTGGAACCGATGTTCCAGATCATTACGAATCCTAAGCCAACTGATGCCCACACCATAGCGAGTCCTCTTAGCTTTATTGGAGCAGGTGCCCAAGCTTCTTTGGCTAAAGCACATCTCCTGTCTGAACCCTTGACCGATTCAAAAGACAAATGCACAAACCCACATTGAAGAAAGAGATGATCGAGTCTCTTACGCCATCCTAGGCGGTTATCCCGTAGCGTCTCTGCCGGCTACTTTCTAAGGTTCAGGTTTGTCTGCCTATCCTAGGTGACCATCTTCGTCTACTACAACTAGGGTTTTTTCTTTGGGACAGATTCGTTTTTGATCTCGTCAACTCGGAACTTATCTAGCAACTCCTTAGCTACAACTCTTTCACTCGGGCTAATTTTCTTATCGGGCAGGTTGCCACCCCTTTCTTTGTTCAATACCCGAACTCTAGTAAGTAGCTTAATCTGTCGAGAGGAACCATTCCTACCGGATCGGACATGTAATCAGTCTTCTCCGCTTGAGAGGGAAAGAAAGACATCCAAAGAATCTTTATCTATGGCTCTACCAGGGAATCCTAGTTAGTTATAGGGTTATGAACCAGAGCAGAGATAGGAAAAAGCATATCCTATGTATACTGAACCTGAGCTTGCTTACCATAGGACTGCTATTGGATAGGTTTACCTTTTTTCTCCAACTCGCTTATTATAGTGGGAAGCTCGGCTGGTAAGGGATTCTATTAGGATAGGACTCCAACTGTAAGAACTGGCCTTAGTACTGCAGCAATTGGAAGGAGAACTGAAAAGACCTTCGACCATTTCATTTGGTAGCACGTTTAGCTCGTTATGAAACGTATTGTTAGAACTAGAAGTGTTCTTAGTCCAGGTAAGAGTCCAATGCTAGATTAATAATGTAAAATATGAGATATCCTAAGGTATTTAATTGCTTGTTTGATAGAATAAGGAGGAAATAAGTATGTTTCCTATTGATAGTGGCACTCCCACAGGCTGGCTTGGGGCTAACCCTTCCTGACAAGGAATTTCATGACGGGCTGACCTTTTCCTAGCCTTTACCAGACGATTAGCGAAATGAAATCGAGGAATCAAGGACGATTCGATGACTCTCTCCAATAGATATCGATTTGCGGACGATGTCGTTAAAGAGTCGACACCGCTTTGCACAAGAATCGGTTCTTTGTATGGATGGACAGAAGGGCTCAGCCAGACCCGGTTCAATTCGTTTTTTGCGGGAATACCAACCAGGTTCAAGTTCAAGGGAAGAGAAAAGAAAGCGTAACTCTTTCTTTGCTTGTTGTCCTCTCACTCTTTTAGCCTGCCTTGTGGAGGTCTCTCGGGTGTCTACGGCGGATCCGATCAGTCTCGTGATGAAGAGAAGTCTTTTCCGATCTTCCACTAAGAAAGGTATCGTCACGACAACTAAATTTGCCCGGTAAACTAGTAGGGGCTCCCCATGGTTTAGTAATAGGGAGGGGAGAATGTATTTTCATCCGGGGGTTCATTTCATTCATTATGAACTAAAAAAAAAGTATAAGGCTGATTAGTGAGGTCTTAAAAACTTCATACAATGAATGATCAGCCATTCCATTTGTGCTTTCAGCAAGTAGGCGACGCGAATCTATGGTTTCTATGTTTCAATCGGGTACCAATTGCTTGGATACGTTTGAAAGCCTCGAGATGACTTTAATAAAAAATGCTTTCTAGGTTTGTCTTGTGTCTCCGTAACAAATGGTCCATTTATTGATGGGCGAACGACGGGGATTGAACCCGCGCGTGGTGGATTCACAATCCACTGCCTTGATCCACTTGGCTACATCCGCCCCTACCCCCGCACAGGTTTTAGTCTCTATCTACGATCAGATTATGAACCCCCCTATGACCGCTATCAAAGAGAAGCTTTTTCCTATACTATAACTATAGTAGTAGCAAGTCTATTTCTTGTTTTTTGGAATTAGGGGAAGCAAAGCTTCAAACAAAGAGGTTGGGCTGTTCACTTCATTGATTTGACTTCACTTGACTTAAGATTAAAGATAGGGGCCGGGCGGGCAGTGAAGGCTCGTTTAGTAGACAGCAAGCTCCGCTTTTTGAAGCGAGCCCCCATCAGAGAAAGCCATTGCACGCTAGCCTCTTGTATAGGGTTCCCTGCGCACCCCTAAACTACAAGCTAGCTTTGAAGCCCCTACTTTCTTGATGGTTGGGATATTAGAAGAAGCCCCTTTCTACAAACCTTTCTAGAATATATATAAGGGAAGCTCTTCGAGCTTTCTTCGCATGCTTGAGCTTTCCCCTTTCTATTAGTAAGGTTGTCAAAAGGTAGGTTTCTTACTTAGTGCTTGTGCTAAGGAGCTTCTTTCTCAAAGTAAACTTTCTCGCTTCTTGCTTTAGAAAGATTGCAGGGGCGCGTAAGCGCCCTTCCTTCAGCCGGCTCCGCCCTATCTATTCATCTCTTTTATCAAATGGATCTTTAGGGATCTCTCTTGTTCATAGATCTTGAAACCAGATCAATAATATCCATTTCTCAATATATCTTTCTATCTATCGATAGATAGAAAGATATAGATCTCTATCTGGATCTATCTCCATATCTAAGAAAGAACCAACACTTAAAGGGCGTAACCAACGGAAGGTTCTCACCCTGTCCCCTACATTGTTCTCCGACGATGCCCCCTGGGCGAAAGGGGCCACCATTCTCTTTCTTCAATCGTTCCGATCAGGACAAGTGGGTTGGTTGGTTTCGTCCTTCTATCTACGCAATTCTCTGTCTTCGTTCGTGATCATGTTGGGCGAAAGGTAGTTAGTTGTAGAGGAGCGGCTGTGAAACGGCGATTCCCCCCTTTCCATTGAAGTTGGGGGGGCCTCCTTCCCCACCATTCCGGCCTATTATTGATAGGGATTTAACCGATGCTGAAGGTTGCTTGCTTACCAAGCCACCCACTTGAGAAGCTAGTCGCCAGAAAGAAGCGGCGAGGACGCGAAGCTGTCTACGAAGCTTCCCTCCCCCCTGTAGTCGAAGTACTCGGCGCTACTTTGATTCAAAAGGTAACCGACGGTTCCCGACTTTCTCCGGTTTCCGCAACCGTAATCATTTGTCACTCCGATTACTTCATCCATCAACCTTTTTTTCAATAGCGGTACGCTCTAAAAAAAGTCAAGGATAAGCTTGCATTCTAGAAGCGGTAGCTTCCCGCCTCCTTCATTTCTACTGCCTCCTTCGGTGATAAAAGTGCCCTTCCCTTTTCTAAAATGCCCGATTGGTCTGCCTCAGCAAATGTACAAAGTGGACCGCTGTTTGGCTTACCCTCTTCTTCCCATTCGGGTTGGGTTGACCCAGAAGTCAAGTAAGAAGGAATGGAACCACTGGAGAGTCGTCCGCAGTTCACACTTGGGCAAAGACGACTGACTTTGTTTGGAAGCGGAACACGAACCGATTTCCGCTATTCCGGGTTCTTATTGAGCGTAGCGAAATCAAGGTTTATTATAAAGTAAGCGAAGTTTCTATGGTGTTCTACCTTTGCGTAGTCTCGGTCCACAGTGGAAGGCTCCGTACCGACGCCTCACTACTACTTAATTAATGGCTAAGCGATTTCATAACCCCTTAACCAGCTGACCTTACTTCGTAACCTTAACGTACTTTCTTTCTTACTATATCATAGGCCTTCGCCACTTCAAACGGGCGCTTCGCCCTTTCTTTTTTTTATTAGAAAAAAACGGGGCCTTACTTATTCTGTTCAGGGAGGATGAAAGACAAAGAAAGGGATCCGGGGGCTTATTGATCGGAGAAAGGGAAGGGACTTATTGGACCTAACTGAGAAAGAAGGAGACAGAAAGGGGTCACCTGACCTTATCTTGAGTGAGAGAGGCAAGTCGCAAGGCAAAAAGCTTAGTCGTTTTCAAGTCTGAGGGTGAACGAACGGGATTTCTATGTCATTCAGTGCCTTAAGTCAGTAAGTCAAAGAGTACGAATACCTGCTCTAGTACTAATACCAGTACCAGCAGCATGGCATTCAGTAAACAAACTACTCTCCCAAAATAGACTAGCAGCGGCAAGATAGTCCGTCTCTTCCCCCTGCTTCATTCATAAGTAAGATCGCTTTCTCCGCTCCGGGACTTTCCCTTAAATCAGTTAGTTAACTGGGTATGAGAAGGCCCCCCTTCTAGTCTATAGTAGCCCTTCTTCCTCCAACCCTGAGTTCCAGTGAGACCAGCCGAGCCAAGCGAGTCCAATAACAGCTTCGTCAATAGCAGAGGATATCCCTCCAACAGCTAAATTTGAGGATGGCACTTGCACTTGGGTTGGGAGCTTTCCCTTCTCTATGGCTAATTCCTCGCTGGCCGATCGCCTTTCACCTGGTTCTATTAAGAAAGAAATTTCCCGGTGTGAGCTTCTAATTCTGACAACAGCTAAATCTAGGGCACTGCATAAGGAAGAAGGAGGAGATTCCCTGGTATGAATTCAATTGATTGGGCATTTCTCTTGGAGCGATGATTCTTGGCCACTTCCTATTAAGATAAGGTTTACCATCCGAAGTCTTTGCTGCTGTTAAAGGATTTGTTTCGCTACGCCCCTCTTCCGGAGGCCTTTGCTTCGTGATTAGGAAGCTGATTTGTGAAAATCCTCATATCCTTTCTTCCGGATGAACGAATCAGACTGAACCACTGTATAATTTTCAGCTGCTGGCAAGGAGCTACTCTTTCCCTCCACTCCGGGCTGGCAAGCTTATATCTCTCGATAGCTGCATCGGATCTTTCCGGAAAGCTGGGCAAGGTGCGAAGCGAACTCATATCGTCGTATACCCAGGGTGCGTAAGCCTTCTGATCCTACTTTGTCGTTTAGATTATGCCAAAAAGACGGGGAAAATGATCAACTGTCACATTTTGATGCCAGTTTAGGGCTAAAATGAACTTTCATCCAAAAAGACCGAGAAAACGCTCAACTGGCAGGATTGAACTGTCACTAAAGAGGGAAAAGTGATTGCTTCCAATTTTCCCGATAAAATGGCACATTCACATTGAAGATAATAGGCTGGCAGGCTGTGGGCTTGAAGGAAGAGAAGAATTCAAGGATAGCTTTGGTAACTCTTTTCCCCACAATGCTCCAGCTGGATTGAAAGAATTCAGCAGTCAAACCGTCAGGTCCTTGTGCCTTATTTGTTTGCGATTGTCTTCTTCACATCATCAGCCGTCATAAGAGCCACCAGTGCAGATCCTTGCTCATCAGTGAGAAAATGGCTTAGCAATGATCTGATCTCTTCAGTGTCACCACCTCAACCATTGCTATCTGCAGTTCCAAGGAAATTATGGAAATGCTGCAAGAATTCCCCTTTTTAATCAAAGCAGGTTCCTCAATCTCCTGTAGCAGAGGTGATAGAGTTCTGCTCTTAGCAGCTTTGGCTTTGACAACTCTGTGAAAATAGCTAGTGTTTTGATCACCAGCTTCAAGCCAGTTTACTCGGGATTTCTGTTTCATAAACTGCTCCTCGGGCAGGACACTTGCTTTCTATCTTTGAATGGTTTACCCACAGACCAGAGGGTTAAGGCTCTCACCTTCTTTTCAAATCAAAGAAAGAAGAGCCCTTCGATTCGGGACCTTTCCCACCTCCCTCCGTTTTTAGGATGAATTTCTTTTATCCTTTTTATTTTAAGCGTACTTAACCTGAACCCTGTCTATGAGTAAAGCAATCTTTGGAATCTTTCCTAATCCGCTTTCTCTTTTTCTTATGCCTTGGGAGCCCAGTCTTTAGGAGAAGCAGCTGCTCACTCGTGACTAAGGAATGAATGCCTGGTTATGTCAAACTATCCTCAATCTCTTTCCCCTATCGGAGTTGGAGATAGGTACACGCGTAATAAAAGAAAGCTTTGACAGATCCATCGATCACGTTAAGTGCACATAGCCCCTCTCGGTTGGTCGCTTTTCGCCCTACCTCTTTCGCTAAGACCCTTGTCCTGTCCCTAGATATAGCACGTTTAGGAACCTATCATAGAGATTGTGTGCCAAGAGTGGGACATTTCTCTTAATAGTAAAGGCTCAACTAGAGATCTTCTTTCGGTTCTTCCTTTTCTAACCTGAGAGACCCGCTACTCAGTTTTTTCCATTCGCTACTTTTTGTAATTAATTATTGCTGAAATTGGTGGAAATGGATCCTATCTATTTAGCGTGGTTCTTCTCTAAAGGAACCCTCGGGCGAAAAAAATCATTCTTCTTCTTCTATCTTTCTTTGTCTCCTCGGTTCCTGGGTGAGTAGAAAGGGGTCGATGAAAGGCCATTCTATCTACGAGTCTATCGGAGAGCCAGTCGGTACGTCGTTACGGATTCATAGCGAAGCCCTTTCTCATTTCAGCCATTGGTGATTGCCCATCTACATCAATAAGAATGAGGCATGACTTCTTTTCCAGTAGCTATGCCTGAACTGAACCTCGTACAAGACTTTCTTTCCGGCCTTACGCTTCCCAGTCTCAGGAAAAGAATAGCTCTTTCGGTCAAAGTCGATAAGGATCAAAGTCCAATAGCTAGGGTGGGATTGTCCTCTGTTCTCAACTCGGGAAGGAAATAAATAAGCATGGATTCACCTATTCCAGAAAGGAATATGCACTTATTCGCTTTTAGATTTAGCTTTCGAAAAAGACAAGGCCTTACAACAGCAACAGCTCATTCCCGGAAGAAAAAGAAGAGGATTCTCAGCCCGCCTAGAGTATAGCTTCCAGCTCGGCTAAGCAAGGACTCCATCCTAAGTAAAGCAGTCTGAAAGAAAGATGCCACTTTCACAATTTAGAATATGCATTTTCCTGGTACACCAAGCCTAAGCTGCTCAGCCGTTGAAGCGACCTCTAAGCCAAAGAGATAGTCTATGGCGCAACCCCTACTGTCAGGGAGAGGGTCTTTGTCCTCGAGGGAAGGAAGCGTAAGCCAAGCCAGCTTAACTAATGACTGGTCATTGTTACCGAGTTCGTTCCAACGACTACGACCGAGCCTTTTTTCTTTTCATCCTTAGCGCCTCGGTCTAGAGAACTCCAATATTTACGGATAGGGACTTCCCATTTGTAATTAGCCTTGTCTTGACTAGCCTAGTAGCTCTGGTTGCTGAACTATTGATGAAGGCTTGTCGTAGATCAGCTTTTATTGACTACCGGAGATGGCTTTATTGCCATTTCTTTCTTCGCCGACCCGCCTCCCGCTTAGAGCATGAAAGGGGAGAAGGCAGAAGTCTTACCTGAGTCAGCCTTAGGCCTTAGGGGAGTCACCTTCCGATCCGGATTCACTTTTTTTTATTTGATTCATACCCGGCTCAAAGCGTAAAGGGCTTTTCCTGATTAAGAAGCCTAGAAGGCAGAACTCTGAACTAAGCCCAAAGGCTAGATCCCATTTCAGTAGTTCAAGTAGAGATTTTAGGCTAGCCAGCTTTCAGTGCAAAGGAAAGATGTATTGATAATCTATAGCATATTCTAAAAGACTGAGCTACCAAGCAAAGAAGTGAAAGGCCTATCATTTATAACAATAGTAGTCCTACCCTGTCTAAGAGTTTGAACAGGTCTAAGAGCTAATCATTCTACCCGTTAGAATATTTATAGCAGTAATAAGTAAGACCAGTACTAGGATTGGCTTAAGAAGTAAAAATATCTGACTAGCTCCTTTCTTATTCCCCGTAAATGGCATATCCCTAGGTAGACAACTAGTTCTGGGTATAGTGATACAATCTATTGGGTCTAGTCATACTAAAAGGGTAGGTGTAAAGGTACTTTTCTGACCCGGTGAATTGATTGCTGTCCCTCTGGCATAACCCCCTCACCGAAGTGATCAAGCAAGTGACACTAGTTAGAAGGGTAGAAAAAAAGAGCTTCTAGAAAGAAAATGAGTGCTTCTCTGGAAAGGGAGTTTTCCTTAGAGTTCAGGATCCGTTAGGGCGAGGAAAAAAGAGGTGGCCAAGTAAACAATCCCATCTTCCAACAGTAGCTGCTAGTTCTCGACTCCGCTATGACTCTTATTGAATCCACTCCCGATGCCGGAACCGGTGCTCTGATCAGACAGGATCCGCTGTTGATGCCAGATCCAGAGCCGCTTTTTTCCAAGTGCTATAAGGTTCCTCGTGCTGGAAAGGACAGATCTTCTGTCACAGAAAAGTCTAATCCTATTCCAAAACCAACAGCCTTGGGCCTTCAACCCCAGCTCGCACTCGACATGACATGATCTTTGACAATCATGAGTCAGGAGGGTCAGCCCAGAAAGAGACTAGCCGGCCTTGGGTCTCCGGCTCTTAGAAAGAAGCTAAATCCGTCTGCCTTCTACCACGAGTGCGCCCTCACTACACTAATAAGAAAGGAAAGAAAGACATATCAACCAATAAGAAGACAGATAGAACGGGCGCGGAGAATGGAAGATTCACCCATAAACAAAAGAGGAACCCGTAGCTGCCAGACCAGTTTTCGACCTCTTTGCCTACCGCTTGCCGACCGCACTAACTGACCCAAGCCTGCCTAAAAAGGGGAGTATAGGTGCCTTAGTCACTCTTTGGCTGAGTCTCATGCCCTGGCTACCGAATTGTTAGGCAAATTCATGGGTGTCGCCATTGAAGAGACTCCCATGAGTTTGAATCAAGAAGCCAATGAAATGGCCCCGGGAGTCAAACTGCCAGAGAGAATCTTTCAAAAACTCATTACAGTTCAAAAAGAAACGACCATTGGCCTCAGTTCATGATAGAGAGATCCCAACTCTGGAAGTCATGCAAGTTGATTCTAATGAGTCAGATTTGATAAGTCCTATCATTCACTTTATTAAAAAGTGCAAAGAAAGATAGAAAAAGAAAGCTTAGATCCTTGAGATATGTTCTCATTGAGAACCACCTCTGTAAGAAAAGCGTGGATGGTTTGCGTTTGCTTATTCAATGTTTAGGCTTTGATCTTCTTTTTTTTTATGGCGGAAGTCCACGAAGGGATTGTTGGAGCTCATCAGGCCTGAGTCAAAATGAAATGGGTGGAAGCCATCCCAATCCCATTCAATAACGTAAATAACGAAAAAGTTATAAAAATTCGAAAGGATAATCTCATTCATAGGTTTGGCATTCCAAAAATCATCATTGCCGATCAAGGTAGAGTCTTCACAGGTGATCAAGTAAAAGAGTTTGCTAATATATATTGTTTTTGTTGAAATGATTCACTCAACACCTTTGCTCAGGCTAATGGACAAGCCGAGTCTTCCAAAAAAATAAGGTGAACTAGCTTAGAAAAAATGATCAAGGATAACCCAAGCAAGGATCTGGCATGAAGTGTAGTCAGAGGCTCTCTAGGCATGTAGGACAAAAAGACCTAGTTTCCATTAGGAGGTGGGACAAGAAGCTTAACCATACTTGGCTTTGGAAAGACTTCTGCTCGACACGTTCAAGCTTTTCCGGGAGGATCTTTTTTCCATTTTATATTCCCAGGTAAAAGACTGGGGCAGGTATAACTAAATATCCTGACCCCTGACCCATAGTCTTCATGGATCTGATCTTTCCTGCTATTCCAAAGGAAAGGAGAGTATTCAAGGCGATCAGAGTCAGCATCGGCATAAGGGAAGAAAAAGTGGCAAGAATCATTCAATTCTTCCTCGGCAAGAGCACCCGAATCCGAATTCGGTTTTTGGCCTTGTCAGTATCCCTTTGTGAGTATTCTGCTGAAGACTTTCTCCTTAGTAGTCTCCCACGATGAAAATGGCCCTTGACCGGTGTGGCTAAGCCAATACATAATCACCATAAATTAGTGACGAGGGCTCTCTGCGGCTAAGAATAGAAGGTGGTGTACTAGTTCTCAGTAAGTATTGGAAGAATCCCATGAAATGTTCATCCAAAGAGGGATTTTAGTTAGTGAAAAAAGACCTTCTTTTTCTTTCTTGTTACCTCCTGCCCGCAGCCATGCACTTAATAAATCAATATCATAGGAGTAGTAGCGCTAAGCGAAGCATCAAAGCAGAAGGAGCTTGACACCATTGAATCAAGTGTTGAAAGACTACGTATGAAAAAAGAATCCCCAGATGAGAGGGGGCCCGGGAACTGAACGATGTTAGCGCAAGGGGCTGAAATGAAAAGGCAGGTAGCATTCGATAAGCAGGCAGGTTTGGGAAACTAGCACCTGGTACTAGGTAGGTCGATGGCATGCGGAATACTCCTCATCGGTGGTAAACCATGGGAAGAGCATCACCAACCAGCTCCTTCCAATCTTTTAATAGTATCTGAATGAAGAAGAATGTCGAGAGAATAGTTCAATGCCAGCGAATAGCGTAGGAAGTAACCAAGTTTGAATGGTGGAAAGCCAGCAAGGGAAAAAGCATTAGTTTCAGCGAAGCGATTCTTTACCCCTTAAGCGTAAGAGAAAAGTACTTTCCGGCAAGGTCGGCTAGCGAACCCCGCGACTCCTTTGTCTTTTAGGAAGGGAAGTCTGAGTCAAAGTCATTGTGAATCCTCAGTTTGAAGGCGATTCACCTTCACCCAGCATCTTTGAAAGTTTTAGTCTTATTATTTATCATCTGCCTGCGGCTCTGGCCGGCCCATCTTCCTCCATGTCCTCATCCGAGGTTCAAGCAATTGGTCATCATTCCTGGCCGGCTGGCCGAGGTCGAGTTCCTCCCTTATTGAGAATCTATATGGCTTTCTTCGTCTCTATTATTTGATTTTTCAATAGCCAAAAACTGGACTTTCAGGTCTGCTAGAGGTCAATGTACTAGAGCTCATGCCCAAATAGGGGCTTTCTTTTCTCTTGCATGCGCCTTCCTGCCGCATTCATTCAAATCAAAGGAAGCTTCATCGGGAAGGGATAGGGATGGCGCATTGGCTTGGTTGGCGGCTTGGCTTCGCTATCGCTCATGACTTGGTATAGAGTCCGTGTAGTCGGTGAGTACGAGTACAGCCTATGAAACAGGCTTTGAGTTCCATTACATTGCAAAAAATCATTCCCGCCACTCTCCCTTCCAGTGAACCCCACGTGTCTGCCTCCGGCTTCGAAGCAGTGGGGAAGAAAAGGACTCGGCTTAACTTCACTTGGGTTCGGTTTCCCTTGTTACTATGGGAATGATGGAAGTAGCTCTTCTTCCTCTTAGCGTTAGCGACTCTGAGCTCATAGGGAGCTGGGAATGAGCTTGGTTAGCTGGGACCAAGAAGGGATAGAGTTGAAAGATCGGATTTGATTAGCGCGCCTTCTGCCTGTCCTTTCCGGACTCTGCCGATGGTATGCCTGAGATGGCAGTCTTTCTCCTTGGCTTGTACTCGAGATTGCCTTTTTGTTCGAAATCGATATATTCCTATTGCCTTAGAGAAAGGGAACGCAGGAATGTTGAAGGAATAGAGGCTGTTGTCACAAGAATTGTTCAAGTTGAATGCGAATAATCGATTGAATCCGATCTTTGAAGACTTGAAGGACTAGTGTCCAATCCCGGCCGATGTAGAGTAGTCCCTTTTGGGCAGCACTTCCTCGTAGGGAACTACCAATTGTCCTTCTTTCTTGTGGTGGAACCTGGGATTCACCCTCCCAGAAGTTATTATCGCCAAAACAAAAAAAGACATCTTGAATTTCCCACAAGAGTCAAACTATAATAGTATCCGACTCATATGGCGGCGGGGGCTGCGTTCCCCTCTCTTTCGTCGGTTAAGTGCTGGATGGGGAATGCATCGGTCGGCTATGTCCCTGGACCTCCTGGCTTCCCTGTCACTCACGTCCGAACGTAATCAGAGAAGACCTGCCCAAGCACCACCTTGTGATCATAAAGATGAATATCCAATACAATCACAGGACAGAGTACCTGAAAAAAACCGTAACGTATCAGGGTCGTACGCCTGGAACAGTCGTACAATTTCGGCGATTAAAAAAGGAGTATATCCCTCTCCCTTAGTGTCTTTCCACTTCCCTCGTTCAGGAACAAACCCTTCGCCTAATTCTTTTGAGTCCCGGCCTGGTTTTTCCCCACTAACCAATTACGTTACGACCACTGAACAAACTTGGTTGACGAACATGGTTTATGCGCCGCTAATGTAGCGGCTTGTCGAGCATTTGACAAACTCACACCATCCATTTCAAATAGGACTTGTCCCGTGGACACACGAGCAACCCAACCCGTAGGATTTCCTTTTCCTCTTCCCATTCGTACTTCTGTAGGTTTCCCGGTAATAGGGATATCTGCGAAAACTCTTACCCATATCTTACCATTTTTTCGGAATTGTCCGCTCATAGCACGATGGAAGTGTCCGATTATAGCCCGACGCGCTGCTTCAATGGCTCGATATGAAAGACGACCGGCTCTACAACTTTGAGTGCCATATCTTCCAAAACCAAGTTTTGTTCCGTCTGGTTTGCAACCCCGACTACATCTGCCTTTACGATATTTACTAAATTTCGTACGTTTCGGATATAGCACGTCCCTTTTTTTTTTTACTATATGAAATCCACACTTTGACACCTGAGATTCCGTAACGAGTAGATACTTCCGCAGAAGCATAATCGATTTTCTGGTTAAATACATTACGAGATGTTTTTCCATACTTTCCGCATTCAGTTCTAGCTATTTCTGCGCCTTCTGATCGACCTGAACAACATATACGGATCCCCTCAACCCCTTTTTTCATTACTAATGGAATATCCTTCACTATTCTACTAAAAATGGAACGAAATGATCTTGTTTTCTTTCTCAGTTGAAAAGAGATGTCTTGAGCAATCGGAGAAGCACTTTGATAAACAGATTTGATCTTGACCGACTCAATTAAGGTATTAGTGTTTGTTCTATTAGACAACAAAGATCGCATTTTTTTCACTTCGTTCAAATAAGAGTTGTACCCGTAAGGAATTCTTCTGTTTCTCAGTATGATCTCTATCATCATCTCTATTCCCTTTATCCATTCTCCTATCCTACCTAGGTCTATGAATTTCTCTATCAATTCCATTACCTTATCCTTACCCATGAGGTTCCAACATTTGATCCTTAATTGACCTAGGAGTGGTTCCCGGGCATCCTCAAAAAAAAGGTTCTTATAAATACCAACTCTATCCCTTGGAAAGAAAAAGGTAGCACCGAAGAAAGGAAAGAGCGAGATGGTGGTTTTTGTTGTTCCCGCGAAGCGAAGATCATTCGCCAAGCGAATGAAGTGGGTCAACTTCTTTTTGGCTTCGGCCAAACACTTTTTCTCGCTGGTCGAGCTTTCTACAAAAAAAGCGATGCGAGAACGTATTCTCTTATCTAAGCTTCTTCCCTGCGCATTCGCTCCCCCCATCGTAGATGGTTCAGCCACGCCCGGTGCCACGAAATGATTGAGAACTACGACGGGGTCGAAATGCATTTGGTTCTTTCTATTCAATAAGTATTGCATGACCGAATAATTCAAGGAGGGGCGCACTGCAGGGGGGGTCCTTTTAAATAGATGACTCGTCGGGGCGTCGGAGCGGGACTTCTTGGGGAAAAAGAACTTAAAAAACTTCGTTTTTCTGAAGGAGTCGTCATTTTCTATCAGGAACGCTATGTCATTTACAGCCCCGGCGTATTTCGGATGCTTGAAGGCCCCGCTGACCCGAAGTGATTTAGAAAGATTCTTCTTTATCGATGGTGATCGGTCATGGTATCCATAGCGTTGCTTCTTTTTCGGCCAAATCCTAATTTCGTTTTGCTTCTCCCGGTCGTCGAGCCTGATCGACTCGACTCTTTTCCCTGCCCTCCGGCCTCTCACTTCGTTTCGTTCTTCTTCTGTATTGTAGCTGGAATGAAGACACCCGATCGGCCCTACTTTCCCAAATGCCCACCACCCCTTTCCGGGTCTGGATTTTTCGCGTCGTTTCAGTCGTCGTGGTCGACGGGGAAGAAAGAAATGAATGAATGTTCTTTTGGGAAAATGTATAAGAATACACCTACCGAGACGAAAGCCAAAGGTTAGTCTCGCAGGTGGACGTATCGAACCGAAATAAGATCTCAGATTGACATCTTGATAAACTAATTTACCATAATAATAAATAGAGTCAATGGTGACTCCGCCGTGGGAATAGCCGCTTCTTTCTTGCTTGATAGAGGGGCTTCCATTCACCAACGCAGACTAAAAGTGCTCTCCGAACCGTGCTGGATAGTCACCCATCACACGGCTCTCAAACCCAACCTGTGGTGAATCCCGGGAGACAAAGTAAAAGCGCTTGATCCTTTGCCCCATACTTTGAGATGCTTCTCCCCGCCGATCAAGCAGCGACGCTGCTCGTGCGGGCGTGATAGGCTTAGCTTTAAGCCGCTATCGTTCGGTTCGAATAAGTCAAGTCCCCTCGGTCGGTTCGCTCAGGTGGTCTTCCCTTATCTTATCTAACGTTCAGAGTTGTTCTGGTTTAAAAAAGGAGCACCGGCCGAGCGCCCTGAATGAATAAGAAATGGACAGCAAAGGGAATCAATGATTCTTATTCAACCGAGTTGAAGTTAGCAACATGTCGATTACACACCGGAGGTTGGTAAGAACTGAGGGACAATGCCCCCCTAACCTAAGTGGGCCTACCTGCGAAACAACTGGTACTGGATCGGGGGTGGGGGGGTTGGTTTCGTGCAAGGCCTTCGCAGCAGGAAGAGGCAGTTGTCATTTGAAGGGAAAGGCCCTTTGTATAGGGTTCCCTGCGCACCCTGATTCAACATTTCTATGTTCTTAGTCAAGCCTAAACTTATTGAAAACTAACTAACGCTATAATAATTATAAAAATAGCAACCTTTCGCCTTATAAAACAAAACAAGTTTACTTACTAAAATAAAAAAATAAAGCGGCAACACCTTCTTTCTCAAAGTAAACTTTCTCGCTTCTTGCTTTAGAAAGATTGCAGCGTTAGCGCTTCTTGACTAAGAACATCATAGAAAGTCAAGGCTCCTCTCCTTTTCTACGAATCTACAACTCTCTTTACTGAGCGAGACTCCATCCATATCCCTACTAGTGGTTATATTTCAAATTTTCCATTTTATCATTTGTTTGACAGCCTAAACTAGGCTCCATTTTAGATAGGTTTTCGGTCTTAATAAAAAAAATAGGTCAGGGGCGCGTCGGAACGGTCGGTGGCTGCTTAGTCTCATCCGAGAGTCTAATCTCTTTGTACTTCTTTTTTTTTATTTTTCAAATAAATAAAAAAGAAGGGGGTCGATTTAGGCTCCTTCCCTTCCACTGCATAGCTGCGCTAGCAGGTACTATGAGCCCTCTGTCCCACGCATCTAACCAGCTCGCGTGGTTCACCGGTTCCACCGAAAACTCTCATTTGTTGAAGCGGAGCATAGTGCGCTTTAGGCGCCGAGCGAGAAAGGTCTCTTTCTTCTTTCGTTTCGGTTTATTCACTGATCTGAAACTTAGCACTTGTTTTCTTATTGATTCCAGGGGCGGCGGCGTTCTTGAATGAAGTCTATCCGAACCGAATTAGCACTTCTCAGATCAGGCTAGGCCTCTCCAGCTCCGCTGGGCGCCGGGGCCCTGGATGCGCTAGCGATCGGCACATAGGGAGGGGGTGGTTGCCCGGGTTTCTCGGCCTGGTATCCTGCACCTCGCGTTCATGATATCTACATTCAACTGTGCCCCGGAGACACGGTCGAAGCACGCCCGCCCAGTGTGCTTCTTTCACGACATGCTCTGGTCCCGGGTCTCTTCCAGTGGTCTTCTAGCGTTAGAAGAAGTCGTGTCCGTCCCGGACATCTGCTACGTCCTCCCAAGCTTTTTTATTCAACATATATATATAGGACAAACTGAAGGAAAAGACTGACCCATTCGGTGACTTTCGCGGTCGCCCTCACTGAACCGACTTGAATCTGAACTACGATTCAGATCGAGTCTTACCGAAATAGGATTTCCTTTTCGTGCCATATGCGCTTAGACTTTATTTACTTTTTCCCCTTTTTTCTTCCCGGTTTAATATTTGTTATCGAAAGTCTTCGTTTCCGTGTAGAAGCAAACTCTCCAAATTGTTGACCAACCTTTCCTTCCATGATAGAGGCAAGAAGACTTTCCGGCCAGGCCTTACTATAACCAACCTCACTGATCCCACTCCATCTTTTACACCGATGTATCGTACTCTCTCGACCAGGTCATCATAAGAAAATACTGCGAAATCTTTCCGAAGTGAGAGAAGGAGGGAAGGCGCGCTACAACTAACATAACAGCCAGCTGAAAAACGCTAGCTAGCTAGGCTAGCGCGCAATGGCTTTCTCTGAGAGGGGCTCGCTTCTTCAAGCTCCGCCCAACCTATACAAGGTGCTGCTCGCTTTCTCTCAGCCACCAGTGGCTTATGTAGTGGTCGGCATTCATTCCTACGTGCTCCTCTTTGCCCCCTACTTAAGAATCCAAAGGTGACCTTTGGCTGTTGTCTTGACGCTTTGGTTACGAAAGTTGCCGGGGTCTAGGTTTATGGATGGATTTAGTCAGCGAAAGTCCCTCAAACTCAATCAATATCAACAACATGTCGTGACCGGTTAGGCTTGGTTGATTTTGTCAGAAAAGAAAGTAGGTTTCGGGGGTGGGTTCATTGATTAGTACACCTCCGGTGCTGATAAGGTCGGGACCGTGGTCGTCCGTCTCCGGTTTGCCGGCCGATAAGATCTCTGAGATTGACCAGCCAGCTGGGTTGGTTTGGCTATTCCTTTCTATTGAAAAGAAGGAGTCAGCTGTCTGCGCGAGTCACCTTCTTCTAGGCTCCGCTGGACGACACGGCATTCTCGTTTAAATATAGGCCGGCCGCACTTGTGATGGTTCCCAAAGATCCAATATATATGACCACTTAGGTCTACGTTGCCACGATATTGTTCTATGGAAGCGGGCGGGCTGTTAGAAGTTC